CTTTCTTCCGTGGAATTAGTTAACAAGGTCTTGCATCTTTCTATATCTCCCGAAAATAATCCCCCACTAAGAATCCTTTTTGTTGGATCGTATTATAACGAATTCTTTGGTAGTTTTTAGGAAATACTTTAAAATTTTGTTTTTAGGAAATACTTTAAAATTTTGTTTTTAGGAAATACTTTAAAATTTTATTAAATTATGAAATTTATAAGACAAGAAAAGATAATAACTACTAATACGAATAATAAAAGGGTGGATTATCGTATATATATATTTCATGTAGAAACATGTAGAAAGATGAATTAGAAACATGTAGAAAGATGAATAGGTCCATTTATTTATATATTTATTGTATTTTATTAATTAATATATATTTCTTAAAACATATACTTATAGACTCCCTATCCCTATTAAGTATATATATACTCACTTAGGTATACTTAGTATAATATAACAATTATATATGAATTATAAGATATCTTTATAACAATATAAGGATAAGGTTCAAATATAAAACAATAAATATAACAATAAATAACAGGTACAAATATTAAATCGAGGTACCCATTCTATGATAACTCTCAACAGTCTCCCCTCCATTTTTGTGCCTTTAGTGGGCTTAGTATTTCCGGCAATTGCAATGGCTTCTTTATCTCTTTATGTTCAAAAAAACAAGATTTTTTAGATACAACAAGGACAAATCTTATATATATATATTTTTTTTCAAGACTTACTTGGATCATAACACGGATATCTAGTTAGTAAAATATGGTATAATATGCGGCTTCCTTCGGGCATAAGCTCTTATGTATGTGTAAACATGATAAATGAATTATAACTATTTTCAAATAGATCGGGATCGGGGAGAATTGCTGAAATGTAAAGTCAATATATATGTATTAGGAAATCATATGAAAGGGATGTTATTATTTTAGTTTGGATCTAAGAAATTCGATGAATTATCCCTAAAGGTTCACATCATAATAGTGCTGGTTGATGAGAGTTACTTCGGAAACAAAAAAAAGTAAAAAAAAAATTCTTTTTGTTATTCTCCCAATTCCAATAAAATGCAACTAGGTCTAGTTAGAGTATGAGTTGGCGATCAGAACGTATATGGGTAGAACTTATAGCGGGGTCTCGAAAAACAAGTAATTTCTGTTGGGCCTTTATTCTTTTTTTAGGTTCATTAGGGTTTTTATTGGTTGGAACGTCCAGTTATTTTGGTAGGAATTTTATATCTTTATTTCCTTCTCAGCAAATAATTTTTTTTCCACAAGGTATCGTGATGTCTTTCTATGGGATCGCAGGTCTTTTTATTAGCTCCTATTTGTGGTGCACAATTTCGTGGAATGTAGGTAGTGGTTATGATCGATTCGATATAAAAGAGGGCATAGTGTGTATTTTTCGTTGGGGATTTCCTGGAAAAAATCGTCGCATATTCCTCCGATTCCTTATGAAAGACATTCAGTCCATCAGAATAGAAATTAAAGAGGGTATTTATGCTCGTCGTGTCCTTTATATGGAAATAAAAGGACAAGGAGCCATTCCCTTGACTCGTACTGATGAGAATTTTACTCCACGAGAGATTGAGCAAAAAGCTGCTGAATTGGCCTATTTCTTGCGTGTACCAATTGAAGTATTTTGAAAAAAGGAACTGAAGAATGAATACTTTGCAAGAGATAAAAAACTCAAGAATCATCTTTTTTTCTATAGCATAACTTAACTGAAGTTTCTTCAGAACGCTTACTCGAGCCAAAGCAAACGTATATGAAACAATTCTAAAACTAAATTGTTTATGTCCACAATTTTTTTTTATGCGTATGTAAATCCACTTAACTCAATTCAGTAACAAATCTAAATGATAGATTCATCATATATCAAAACAAAACATTTCATCATAAAGTAAAGAATTTTTTTTTCTAAATAGTTGATATTTTGATAGAACGGGAGTTCTTTCGTCTCGAAATCCGACTACTATTAATTTAATTTGAAGAGGGCTCTTTCTTATTCTATATTCTTTCTAAATTCAAGGACTAACCGCTGTACTGAATCACAAAAAAATCCGGAAATACATCGATGACTTGTAATAGAACTTATGCTTGATAGAAATATTAGTATCATATAGAGTCGACGAATGAGGTGCGTTCATTAAAAATTTTAAAATTCACAGACGAAAAAATGGCAAAAAAGAAAGTATTAATTTCCCTTCTATATCTTGCATCTATAGTATTTTTGCCTTGGTGGATCTCTCTCTCATTTAATAAAAGTCTGGAATCTTGGTTTACTAATTGGTGGAATACTAGGCAATCCGAAATTTTTTTGAATGATATTCAAGAAAAGAGTATTCTAAAAGAATTCATAGACTTAGAGGAACTCTTACGTTTGGACGAAATGATAAAGGAATACCCCGAAACACATTTACAAAAGCCTCGCATCGAAATCTACAAAGAAACGATCCAATTGATCAAGATGCACAACGAGGATCGCATCCATACAATTTTACACTTCTCGACAAATATAATCTGTTTCGGTATTCTAAGTGGTTATTCTATTCTAGGTAATGAAGAACTTGTTATTCTTAACTCTTGGTTTCAAGAATTCCTATACAACTTAAGCGACACAATAAAAGCTTTTTCTATTCTTTTATTAACTGATTTATGTATAGGATTCCATTCGCCCCACGGTTGGGAATTAATGATTGGCTCTGTCTACAAAGATTTTGGATTTGCTCATAATGATCAAATTATATCCGGTCTTGTTTCTACTTTTCCAGTCATTTTAGATACAATTTTTAAATATTGGATCTTTCGTTATTTAAATCGTGTATCTCCTTCACTTGTAGTGATTTATCATTCAATGAATGACTGAAAAGTGATCGAACGATCCAATTATAATATTTGTTACTTTGTACATAAGCAAAACATTCAAAATTGTACTTACTACCCATCCAAGGGATTTCTCCAATATTCCAGTAAAATTATTTATATTTAATATTTAAGTAAATAGCAAAATTATAGATAGGGAACTATACTAGCGACCTACCTAATTTTATTGTAGAAATTTTCGGGATCAATGATTGGACCATGCAAACTAAAAATACCTTTTCTTGGATAAAGAAAGAGATTACTCGATCCATTTCCGTATCGCTCATGATATATATACTAACCCAGGCACCCCTTTCAAATGCATATCCCATTTTTGCACAGCAGGGTTATGAAAATCCACGAGAAGCGACTGGCCGTATTGTATGTGCCAATTGCCATTTAGCTAATAAACCCGTGGATATCGAGGTTCCACAAGCGGTACTTCCTGATACTGTATTTGAAGCAGTTGTTCGAATTCCTTATGATCTGCAACTGAAACAAGTTCTTGCTAATGGTAAAAAAGGAGCTTTGAATGTCGGGGCTGTTCTTATTTTACCCGAGGGGTTTGAATTAGCCCCTCCCGATCGTATTTCGCCCGAGATTAAAGAAAAGATAGGAAATCTGTCTTTTCAGAGCTATCGTCCCACTAAAAAAAATATTCTTGTGATAGGTCCGGTTCCTGGTCAGAAATATAGTGAAATCACCTTTCCTATTCTTTCCCCGGACCCCGCTACTAAGAAAGATGTGCACTTCTTAAAATATCCCATATATGTAGGCGGGAACAGGGGAAGGGGTCAGATTTATCCCGACGGGAGCAAGAGTAACAATAATGTTTATAATGCTACAGCAGCAGGTATAGTAAGCAAAATAATACGAAAAGAAAAAGGGGGGTACGAAATAACCATAGCGGATGCATCGGATGGACGTCAAGTGGTTGATATTATCCCTCCAGGACCGGAACTTCTTGTTTCAGAGGGCGAATCCATCAAACTTGATCAACCATTAACGAGTAATCCTAATGTGGGTGGATTTGGTCAGGGAGATGCGGAAATAGTACTTCAAGATCCATTACGTGTCCAAGGTCTTTTGCTCTTCTTGGCATCTGTTATTTTGGCACAAATCTTTTTGGTTCTTAAAAAGAAACAGTTTGAGAAGGTTCAATTGTCCGAAATGAATTTCTAGATCTGCGGATTTATCAACATCAAGCTCTAAAAAGAAACAAATTTTTGTTGGGAATTATGTATGATCAAAAAAATTTTGCTTATTTCTATTCTTTATTCTCCATTCTACCGGATTTCGGGAATTACTTAATACCGCATTCCTGGTCATAGTATATTGTGAAGGCGACTGTTTTACTTAACTCTTCTTTATTTATTTGTTTTTTCAATCCAAATTGAAACGGTATGATATAGAATGAATCAATAGTTTTCTATTTGACTAGAATCAAAACAAAAGATAAATAAGCGGAGAATAGAAACCAAAGTATAAATGAGAGGAACAAAGGATTTTAGGGGAGATTGTTCGTCTCCTAGTCCTTGACACAAGAAACGGAATTTTACCCAACCCTTTCTTGTGTCGAATTAATAAAGATTCTCGATCCCGTTCGTAAAAAATGGATATTTGTAGTTTTCATTTTTTTTTTTTTTTTTTATAGGTTTATTTTATCATAACCCTTTTTTAGATTTCTTACGGAACATAGTGGTAGTGGACAAATAAATATAGGTCAATTTATTGAGCAATATAGAACTTCTTCAATTTCAACGAACTTATAAAAAAAAAATTCACTTTTATTAGATTAAATATTTATTAGATTAAATGGAGTAAGGTTCTATTCTATTAGTATAGAAAGGGTTTGCATGATATCTGATTGATAGAAATATATTCTATTTATATATAATTGTGAGTCATCCAAAAAGGGTAAATCGAGTGATTCCTTCTTTGTTTTAAGTATTGACAGATACTATTGAGTAACAGATGTTCTGAATCAATTAACGAAGTTCATTTTTTAAAAACATCATCGGAAAAGGTGGAGGTTTTTGAAACATCTCTAAAAAAAAATATTATGATTATTAAGAACTCAACGGGACTTACCCCCTCTTTCCTTGTCTGATTCGAGGGGGATCCCGTTGAGTTCTT